TTCAAGAAATACGAGACATCTAAGTCGTACAAGTAAAGAGATCTATTCATTGATAAGAAAAAAAAAAAACGTGAACGGTGATTGGATTGATGAGAAAATAGAATTCTGGGTCGCGAACAGTGATTTGATTGATGATGAAGAAAGAGAATTCTTGGTTCAGCTCTCCACCTTAACGACAGAAAGAAGGATTGATCAAATTCTATTGAATCTGACTCATAGTGATCATTTATCAAAGAATGACTCTGGTTATCAAATGATTGAACAACCGGGATCAACTTCCTTACGATACTTAGTTGACATTCAGAAAAAGAATCTAATGAATTATGAGTTCAATAGATCCTGTTTAGCAGAAAGACGGATATTCCTTGCTCATTATCAGACAATCGCTTATTCACAAACCTCGTGCGGGGCTAATAGTTTTCATTCCCCATCTCCTCATGGAAAACCCTTTTCGCTCCGCTTAGCCCTATCCCCTTCTAGAGGTATTTTAGTGATAGGTTCTATAGGAACTGGACGATCCTGTTTGGTCAAATACCTAGCGACAAACTCCTATGTTCCTTTCATTACGGTATTTCCGAACAAGTTCCTGGATGACAAGTATCCTATTGATGATAGTGACGATATCAATATCGATATTGATGATGACCTTGATATTGATACGGAGCTGCTAACTATGTATATGACGCCAAAAAGAGACCAATTTGATATCACCCTTCAATTCGAATTAGCAAAAGCAATGTCTCCTTGCATAATATGGATTCCAAACATTCATGATCTGCATGTGAATGAGTCGAATTACTTATCCCTCGGTCTATTAGAGAACCATCTCTCCAGGGATTGTGAAAGATGTTCCACTGGAAAGATTCTTGTTATTGCTTCGACTCATATTCCCCAAAAAGTGGATCCCGCTCTAATAGCTCCGAATCAATTAAATACATGCATTAAGATACGAAGGCTTCTTCTTCCACAACAACGAAAGCACTTTTTCATTCTTTCATATACTAGGGGATTTCACTTGGAAAAGAGGATGTTCCATACTAATGGATTCGGCATGGGTTCCAATGCGCGAGATCTTGTAGCACTTATCAATGAGGCCCTATCAATTAGTATTACACAGAAGAAATCCATTATAGAAACTAATACAATTAGATCAGCTCTTCATAGAAAAACTTGGGATTTTCGATCCCAGATAAGATCGGTTCAGGATCATGGGATCCTTTTCTATCAGATAGGAAGGGCTGTTGCACAAAATGTACTTCTAAGTAATTGCCCCATAGATCCTATATCTATCTATATGAAGAAGAAATCATGTAAGGGAGGGGGTTCTTATTTGTACAAATGGTACTTCGAACTTGGAACGAGCATGAATAAATTAACGATACTTCTTTATCTTTTGAGTTGTTCTGCCGGATCGGTCGCTCAAGATCTTTGGTCTTCATCCAGACCCAATGAAAAGAAGTGGATCACTTCTTATGGATTCGTTGAGAATGATTCTGATCTAGTTCATGGCCTATTACTATTATTACTATTAGAAGTAGAAGGCGCTCTGGCTCTGGCGGGATCCTCGCGGACAGAAAAAGATTGCAGTCAGTTTGATAATAATCGAGTGACATTACTTCTTCGGTCCGAACCAAGGCGCGGGGCGTTAGATATGATGCAAAATGGATCTTGTTCTATCGTTGATCAGAGATTTCTATATGAAAAATACAAATCGGAGTTTGAAGAAGGGGCCCTCGATCCGCAACAGATAGAGGAGGATTTATTCAATCACATAGTTTGGGCTCCTAGAATATGGCGCAATCTATTTGATTGTATCGAAAGGCCCACTGAATTGGGATTTCCCTATTGGATTGGGTCATTTCGGGGCAAACGGATCATTTATCATAAGGAGGATGAGCTTCAAGAGAATGATTCGGAGTTCTTGCAGAGTGGAACCGCGCAATACCAGACACGAGATAGATCTTCCAAAGAACAAGGCTTTTTTCGAACAAGCCAATTCATTTGGGACCCTGCGGATCCATCCTTTTCCCTATTCAAAGATCAGCCCTTTGTCTCTGTGTTTTCACGTCGAGAATTCTTTGCAGATGAAGAGATTTCAAAGGGGCTTATTGCTTCCCAAACGAATCCTTCTACATCTATATATAAACGTTGGTTCATCAAGAATACGCAAGAAAAGCACTTCGAATTGTTGATTCATCGCCAGAGATGGTTTAGAACCAATAGTCCATTATCTAATGGATCTAATACTCTATCCGAGAGTTATCAGTATTTATCAAATCTGTTCCTATCTAACGGAACGCTATTGGATCAAATGACAAAGACATTGTTGAGAAAGAGATGGCTTTTCCCGGATGAAATGAAACATTTGATTCATGTAACAGGAGAAAGATTCCCCATTCCTTAGCCGTAAATATATGTGCCCATGAAAAGGGGATTCAGTGGAACAGAATTGGCCGGATGGTAGAGTCGTGGAAACACTTGTTTCTTCCATTGAAACATG